AGTAGTAAAATCAATACTAAAATTGTACTTGGGAATTTTTGAATTTTTGGGTAGGTTTTTGGTATTGAGAATTTTGTTTTATTTTTTGGCGAATACTAAAATTTAAGCGGAATTTGGGTGAATACTCGAATGCACGAGAACCCGAGTATGCTTAGAGTTATGTCTATCAAACATGGAAAGTATGTCCTTGGGGAGTAGTTAGAGGAAAACACATTCGCATTAATAGTATGGCTTAGTTATATGTACCGGACCCATAAATAATATGTTGTCGGGGGAACCATGGGGATAAATGACACTTGAATGAGAAGTTCGTCTACAGGGTAAGTTGACCTTCATGCCTTGACGGCTATGGGGAGTGGAAGCATCCCGAAAAATAAAAGATACCAGTTGCCCGGGATTACAGTTATGACCTGCATGGGCTGATTAGACCCGTACCATCGAGATGTCTTATTTAAGGGGAACGTATGGACGATAAAACATGATATGGCCCTGAGGTAAGAACCAGATGTCTGATAAAGTTCCACATTAGCGACCCCCAAGTTAAGATGGGCCCGGAGCGAGAAGAGAGGCATAAGGTGGGCGGGTTGATGATTTCACGGAGGATGGTAGATTAATAGACCAAATGAGGTAGGGGATAGTCGTATGGACGAGAAAGGTTTATGACTGAAATGGTGTATGTATAATAACGCAGATATGTAAATAGAGCATTAATTAAATAATTGATCTTAATATGCATGGTGTAAATAAGTATAATTGGATTAAGGATTATAATGTCTTATATAATTAATATATAGTACATGCTTATATGCTAGGGGAATATAATTTAATGCACGATATACATAAATGTATTATGTACTAAATAAATTTATGTACAAGGAGTAGTTTAAAAAGAATGTCAGCTTTGGGTGTTGACGGTGGGGGAGAAGTCCCTTCTTCTTGATATCCTGAGAAAATATTTTTCATTACTGGTTTACAAGACCAGTGTAATAGTTATACTATCAGGACAATTAGTCTAGGTTTAAGATGTTGTTTTCGATTGTGCCTGCTATTGGTATAAGGATGAGGATGATAGTGAAGTAGACAATTGAGGCTGTTTGTCCAATGATAATAAATGGATATTCGACTGGTTGACCGCCGATTCATGTGAGGATTAAGAGGTCAGCTACTAAGATTCAGAATATAACTTGTGTGATTGGGCGGAATGTGAGGGTTCGTTGTTTTGAGGTATGAAGTAGAGGTATAAGGGCTAGAATTAGGATTGATAGGATTAGGGCTAGGACTCCTCCTAGTTTGTTGGGGATGGATCGGAGAATGGCATAGGCAAATAGAAAATACCATTCTGGTTTAATGTGTGGTGGGGTATTGAGTGGATTTGCAGGAGTATAATTATCGGGGTCTCCGAGAACATCTGGAAAAAATAAAGCTAAAATTATGAAAGCTATTAATAGAATAAGGACTCCTAGGAGGTCTTTGATTGTATAGTAGGGGTGGAATGGGATTTTATCTGAATCAGAGTTTAGTCCAATTGGGTTGTTGGATCCTGTTTCATGAAGGAATAATAGGTGAACTAGTACGAGGGCGGTAATGATAAAGGGTAGGATGAAATGGAAGGCGAAGAATCGTGTAAGGGTGGCCTTATCTACTGAGAAGCCCCCTCAGATTCATTCTACTAGGGTTGTTCCAATATATGGGATGGCTGATAAGAGATTTGTGATTACTGTGGCTCCTCAGAATGATATTTGGCCTCATGGAAGAACATAGCCTATGAATGCTGTTGCTATTACAGCGAAGAGTAAAATAATTCCTATGTTTCAGGTTTCTGTTATGTTGTATGAGCCGTAGTAAATCCCTCGGCCTACATGTAGGAATAGGCAGATAAAGAATATTGAAGCTCCGTTGGCATGTAAATAGCGGATAAGTCAGCCGTAGTTTACGTCTCGACAGATATGTGCTACTGATGAGAATGCTGTTGATGTGTCTGATGTATAGTGTATTGCTAGGAATAAGCCTGTGAGAATTTGAATCATTAAGCATAGACCAAGCAGTGAACCGAAGTTTCATCATGAAGAGATATTTGATGGGGCTGGGAGGTCAATGAATGAGTGGTTAATAATTTTGATTAGTGGATGTTTTTTACGGATGATTGTCATTAGGTGTTTCTATAGTTGAATTACAACGATGATTTTTCATGTCATTGGTCATAGTTAAAGTCTATGTAGAAATTATGACAGAATTAATTTATTTTTTAAGTTTAGTGGTTGCCATAGGTTGTTTAGGGGCTTCTTTGAAGCCTTCACCTATTTATGGTGGGTTATGCCTAGTTGTTAGTGGGTGTTCAGGTTGTTTGTCGGTGTTAGGGTTTGGGGGTTCATTTTTAGGGTTAATGGTATTTTTGATTTATTTGGGGGGTATGTTAGTTGTATTTGGTTATACGACTGCTATGTCTGCTGAGGAGTATCCTGAGGCATGAGTGTCTAGTTGATTGACTATTGGAATTTTAATGATGAGCATTTTTATGGAGTTGGGAATGTTATTTGTAACTAATTATTATGAGGGGACAGATATGATGTTAGAGTTTAATAGTATGGGGGGATGAGTAATTTATGATGGCGATGGGTTGGGGTTAATGGGTGAAGGGGGTGCTGGTGTGGCTGCTTTGTATAGCTGTTCTGCGTGGTTAATGGTTGTTTCTGGTTGAACTTTGTTTATAGGCGTATTTATTATTATTGAGATTACTCGTGGGAACTAGGTAAGGAGAATAGTTGGAATACAAATGAGTGTGATTAGGAATGAGAGAAAATAAAGTTTTACTATGCCTTTTTGGTTGCTGAGGGTGGAGGAGGTGAGTGTGTGAAGGGTGGAAGTGACTTTTGGAATAGCTTTCTCTAGTCAGATAAGGTCTAATAGTATTAGGGCTGTTTTGAAGCTTGTGTTGAGTGTTTTTAAGGGAACTAGGCGGTGTATAATTGTTGGGAAGTAGCCTAGGGAGGTTGAGAATGAGTTTGTTGGTGAGTGTTTTGTTGGTAGAAGGTTGTTGGTTAGGTTATTTAGATCTAGTGCGATTGTAAAGCCTGCAATAGTAATTATTAGAGCTATTGTTTTTAGGTATCAAGGTATAGTTATAATTTGGATGGTTGTTGGAGGGATGTTGTATGAAATGAAGAATCCCGCGAGAATGCTTCCTAGTGCTAGTCGTTTGATTGGGTTTATTAGTAGAGGATTATTTTCGTTTATGGTAATTGTGGGTAGGAAGCGGGGTTTAGTTATTAGTGCGAAGTAAATGATTCGTATGCTGTAAACTGCTGTTATGGAGGTGGCTAGTAGTGTGATTAATAGGGCTCAGGCGTTGGTGTAGCAGGTGTTAGCTGCTTCGATGATTAAATCTTTAGAGTAAAATCCTGTGAGGAAAGGTATTCCTGTTAGGGCTAGGCTGCCGATTGTCAGGCATGAGGTTGTAAATGGTATAGTTTTTCCTAGTCCTCCTATTTTTCGAATGTCTTGTTCGTCATTAAGGCTGTGGATAATAGATCCTGCGCATATGAATAGTATGGCTTTAAAGAATGCATGGGTGCAGATGTGTAGGAAGGCTAGGTAGGGTTGGTTGATACCTAGCGTAACTATTATAAGTCCTAGTTGACTTGACGTTGAAAATGCTACAATTTTTTTGATATCATTTTGGGTAAGTGCACAGATTGCTGTAAATAGGGTAGTTATAGACCCTAAGCATAGCATGGATGTTAGGATTGTGCTGTTGTTAGAGATGAGAGGATGAAATCGGATTAATAGAAACACCCCTGCAACAACTATAGTGCTAGAATGAAGTAGTGCTGAGACTGGGGTTGGTCCTTCTATGGCTGATGGAAGCCATGGGTGAAGGCCAAATTGGGCTGATTTTCCTGTAGCTGCGAGTAGAAGCCCTGCAAGGGGTATGATGTTTGGGGTGTCTATGATGAAGATTTGTTGAAGTTCTCATGAGTTAGTTTTTGTACAAAATCAGGCTATGGTTAATATAAGGCCAATATCGCCAATACGATTGTACAGGATGGCTTGTAGGGCAGCTGTGTTAGCGTCTGCTCGTCCATACCATCATCCGATTAATAGAAATGATATAATTCCTACGCCTTCTCATCCAATGAAAAGTTGAAATAGATTATTAGCGGAGGTTAAAATTACTATAGTGATTAAGAATGTAAGGAGGTATTTGATGAAGCGGTTTAGGTTGGGGTCTGAGTGTATGTATCATATAGAAAATTCTGTAATTGATCATGTGACGAATAGAGCTACAGGTAGAAATACGATTGAGAAGAAGTCAAATTTTAAGCTTAGTGAGAGTTTGATAGGTCCAATAGTAATTCATTGTCAGTTTGTAATTACTAGTTCTGCGCCGGAGTAGAAAAAGGAGAATAGTGGGATTAGGCTGATGAAGAATGCGTATTTGATGCATGAGGTTACGTAGTTTGGAAAGCTTGTTTGTTTTGTTGTACTAATGAATGAGATGGCTAAAGGAAATAGGAGTAGGATTAGGATGAGGAGAATGGAGGATGTGATTGTGTTTATTACTTTCATTTGGAGTTGCACCAAGTTTTTGGTTCCTAAGACCAACGGATTACTTCTATCCTAAAAAAGTAAGAAAGCCGTATGTTTAAGTACGGGGGCATGAGTTAGCAGCTCTTGCATACATTCTTGGTAAATAAGGATTTAATATCCTATCTTCAGATTCACAGTCTGTTATTTTTATTAAACTATATTAACATAATGTGGGTCCTATGATTAGTTTAGGGTGGATGGTAAGAAGGATGAGAGGGAGGATGTGTAGGGTTATGAGTGTTGATTCTCGTGTGTGTGTAGGTTGGAGGTTGTTTATATGTTTGGTTAGCTTACCTCGTTGTGTAGTGACAATTATGTAAATTGAGTATAGGGAGGTAATGATGATGTTAATCCCTAAAAGAATGATTGATGGATTAGATCAAGAGAATAGGGAGGTTGTAATTATTAGTTCTCCAATTAGGTTAATTGTTGGTGGCAGGGCAAGGTTGGCCAAGCTTGCTATGATTCATCATGTAGCTATTAGTGGGAATAGTATTTGTAGGCCTCGAGCCATGATTATTGTTCGGCTGTGAATTCGTTCATAGTTTGTGTTTGCTAGGCAGAATAGTAGGGAGGATGTTAGGCCGTGGGCGATTATTAGTGTTGTGGCCCCTATGAAGCTTCATGGGGTTTGAATTATGATGGCGGCGATTACTAGGGCTATATGGCTTACTGAAGAGTAGGCGATAAGTGATTTTAGATCTGTTTGTCGGAGGCAGATTGAACTAGTTATAATTATCCCTCATAGGGATAGAAGGATGAATGGATAGGCTATATGCTTGGTTAGTGGGTCTAAAATTGTGGAGATTCGTATTATGCCGTAGCCTCCTAGTTTTAGTAGAATTGCCGCTAAGATTATAGAGCCTGCAATGGGGGCTTCTACGTGGGCTTTTGGGAGTCATAGGTGAACCCCATATAGGGGTATTTTGATCATGAAAGCTATTATACAGGCTAATCATAGAGTATTGTTAGATCATGTTGGGTTAATTGTGGAGGAATCTAGTGTTATTAGGGTAAAATTTAGTGTTCCTGTTAAGTTTTGAATATGGATTAAAGCAATTAGAAGGGGGATGGATCCTACTAGGGTGTAGAATAGGAAATAAACCCCTGCGTTTAGCCGTTCTGTTTGGTTCCCTCATCGTGTAATAATGATGAGGGTTGGGATTAGGGTGGCTTCGAATAAAATATAAAATAGAATGAGTTCGTTGGCAGAGAATGTCATGATAAGTAAAGTTTGAAGGGTTACTAGAAGGGAGATGTATAGTTTTTTGTTATGCTCTGGTTCTTTTTTGATATGATTTTGGCTGGCTAGGATTATTAGTGGGAGTAGTCAGGTTGTTAGAACTACAAGGGGGGCGGATAAGGGGTCTACGGAGAATATAATAGAGGAGTATAGGCTGTTTTCGTTGTTTTGTCATAAAAGTTGTGTGGAAATAAGGCTGATTAGGAGGCTATAGGTTGTTACATTAATTCATACTTTTTTGTTGTTAGAAAGTCAGGTTAGGGGTAGTAGTATAAATGAGGGTAAGATAATTTTTAACATTGTAGGAGGTTGAGGTTATGTACGAGGTCAGAGCCGTAGGTGTTTGAGATCTTTGCTAATAGGGCCAAGCCTACGGCTGCTTCGCAGGCAGCAAAAACTAGAATGATGATGGGGATTGGGAATATAATTATTGAGTGTGTGTTTAGTGGCGTAATTGTGGCAAGGATAAATAGAGAGAGTATCATACCTTCTAGACATAAGAGGGTGGATATGAGGTGTGATCGGAATATAAGGGTCCCTAGGAAAGAGAAAGTGAAAGCTAGGGTGATGTTAAGTACGGCTGGCGTCATTTTTTGGTAATTATGATATTATCATAATCTAATGAGTCGAAATCATTAATTTTAGTTAAACTAATTACCACTTATTCTGTTCATTCTAGGCCTTTCTGGGTTCATTCGTATGCTAGACCAAGGGCTAGGATTGTGATGAGAATAAATGCTATGGTGGTTGGTATATTTATGTTGGGATATTGCATGGCTCAAGGAAGTGGTAGGAGTAGAGCAATTTCAAGGTCAAATAGTAGAAATGTGATTGCTACTAGGAAAAATTTTATTGAGAATGGTAGTCGAGCTGAACTTATAGGGTCAAAACCACATTCGTAAGGGTTGGCTTTTTCTGTATAAATGTTGAGGTGTGGTAATCAAAAAGCCACAGAGATTAGGGTTGTGGCTAGGGAAATATTCACTAGTAAAATGAGTATTATGTTTATTACTTTCTTCTAGGTTGCTCTAGAGCTAGCTGATTGGAAGTCAGATGTACTAATTATACTAAGAAAGTATGATCCTCATCAATAAATGGATACATACAAGAATAATCATACTACGTCTACGAAGTGTCAATACCATGCTGCTGCTTCGAAGCCGAAGTGGTGTTTGGATGTGAAGTGAAACTTTAATTGTCGGAGAAGGCAAATAATTAAGAAGGTAGATCCGATAATTACGTGTAAGCCGTGGAATCCAGTTGCTATAAAAAATGTAGACCCGTAGACTCCGTCTGAGATAGAGAACGAAGTTTCAAAATATTCTGAGGCTTGAAGAATGGTGAAGTAGACTCCTAATATGATTGTGATGAGTAGGGCTTGATTCATATTTTTTCGTTCCCCTTCCATTAGGCTGTGGTGGGCTCATGTGATAGATACTCCTGATGCTAATAAGACTGATGTATTTAGGAGTGGGACTTCTAGAGGGTTTAAGGGTATGACTCCTGTTGGTGGTCAGCAGCCTCCAAGGTCATGTGTAGGGACTAGGCTTGAATGATAAAATGCCCAGAAAAATCCTGCAAAGAAAAAGACTTCAGAGACGATAAATAAAACTATTCCGTAGCGTAGACCTTTTTGTACGATAGGGGTGTGGTGGCCTTGGTAGGTCCCCTCTCGGATTACATCACGTCATCACTGATATATAGTGAGTGAGTTTCCTAGGAGTCCTAGTGATAGTAGAATAATTGAATTATAATGAAATCATATAACTAAACCTGAGGTTATTAGGAGGGCAGAAAAGGCTCCTGTTAGAGGTCATGGGCTTGGGTTGACTATATGAAAGGCGTGTGTTTGGTGGGTCATTAAGTATTATCATGTAGGTAAAGGCTTACTAGTAATGTAAATACATAAGCTTGAATTAGGGCTACAGCAAACTCTAGGATGGTAAGAAGGGCTAGGATTACAAATGTGATTGTGGCGGTTGGTGGGCTAATGCTTGTGAGTACTAGCGTGGCTCCTCCGATTAAGTGAATAAGTAAATGACCGGCGGTAATGTTAGCTGTTAAACGAACTGCTAGGGCCATAGGTTGAATGAACAGACTGATAGTTTCAATGATAATTAGTATAGGGATAAGTGAGATAGGGGTGCCTTGGGGAAGAAAGTGGGCTAATGAGGCTTTTAGTTTATGGCGGAAGCCTAAGATTACGGCTCCGGCTCATAGTGGGATGGCTATGCCTAAGTTAGTTGATAGTTGTGTTGTTGGGGTAAATGTATGAGGTAAAAGGCCAAGGAGGTTAGTTGAGCCAATAAATATAATCAAGGACACTAGCATAAGTGATCATGTGCGTCCTTTTGGTGAGTGGATTAATATTATTTGTTTAATAATAAGTTTAATTAATCATTGTTGGAACGAGTGGAAGCGATTTGAGATTAATCGTTTGGAGGAAGTTATAAATATTGATGGGAGCATGATAATGAAGATGACAATAGGGAGTCCTATTATTGTAGGGGTAATGAAAGAGGCGAATAAATTTTCGTTCATTTTGATTCTCAAGGGTTGTTTGTTTTTACTGGTTTTAGAGACTTAATTGATGGGGTTTGTGGGAAGTAGTGTAATGAGATTTTAAGTTGTATAAGGATAAATAGTGTGATTGTGGTAGATAGTACAGTAATAAATCATGTGGATGTATCCAGTTGTGGCATTCACTACGGAGACTAGTGGGTCTCTAACTTTAACTTAAAAGGTTAACGCTCTGAGCTTCGTGGTGTAGTTAGATTATTGATAGAGATCAGTCTTCGAAGTTTTTTAGGGGGACTATTTCAAGTACAATGGGTATAAAGCTGTGATTAGACCCGCAGATTTCTGAGCATTGTCCGTAGAACAACCCAGGGCGGTTGGATGAGAGGGTTGCTTGATTTAGTCGCCCTGGGATAGCGTCAGTTTTGAGTCCTAGAGAGGGAACAGCTCATGAGTGTAGGACATCTTCTGATGAGATTAATATTCGGATTGGTAGTTCTATGGGGAGAACTACTCGGTTATCTACTTCTAGGAGTCGAAGTTCTCCTGGCTTCAAGTCTGGGGTTGGGATTATGTAGGAGTCAAAACATAGATCTTCGTAGTCTGTGTACTCATAGCTTCAGTACCATTGGTGTCCTATTGTTTTTACTGTTAGAGCTGGGTTGTTAATTTCATCTATTATGTACAGGATTCGTAGGGAAGGAAGGGCAATTAGGATAAGGATTGCAGCGGGCAAGATTGTTCAGATAGTCTCTACTTCTTGTGCGTCTATGGTGTTGGTATGAGTAAGTTTTGTAGTCAGCATAAGGGTAATAATATATAGAACTAAAGAACTGATGAGGAACACGATTATAAGTGTGTGGTCATGAAAGTTTATTAGTTCTTCTATGATAGGAGAGGAAGCATCTTGTAAGCCTAATTGAAATGGGTATGCCATATAAGATATATAGAGTTTAATCTATAATTTAACTTTGACAAAGTTATGTAATTTATTTACTAATATCTTATTGAGAAAGACATAAAGGTTATGGTGCTGGCTTGAAACCAGTTTTAGGGGGTTCGAATCCTTCCTTTCTTATTTTACTTTGACGAAAGCTGGCTCTTCAAATGTGTGATATGGTGGGGGGCAGCCGTGGAGTCACTCTAAGTTTGTGGAAGTATGCTCTACGTAAAGTACTTCTCGTTTAGAGGCAAAGGCTTCTCAGATTATGAAAATTATAATTAGAACTGCTGTAAGAGAGATAAAGGACCCCATAGATGAGACTGTGTTTCATGTTGTGTAAGCATCAGGGTAGTCAGAATAACGCCGTGGTATTCCTGACAGGCCAAGGAAATGTTGCGGGAAGAATGTTATGTTTACTCCTACAAATATAATAGCGAAATGGGTCTTAGCTCATATGTCATCTAATGTGTATCCTGTAAATAGTGGGAATCAGTGTACGAATCCAGCTATGATGGCAAAAACAGCGCCTATAGAAAGAACATAGTGGAAGTGGGCAACTACATAATATGTATCGTGGAGAACAATGTCTAGTGAAGAGTTGGACAGGACAATACCTGTTAAACCTCCTACCGTAAATAGGAAAATAAATCCCAGTGCTCATAATATTGCGGGGGACCATTTAATATTACCTCCGTGTAGAGTTGCTAATCAGCTGAATACTTTTACTCCTGTTGGGATAGCAATAATTATTGTGGCTGATGTAAAATAAGCTCGTGTATCTACGTCAAGCCCTACTGTAAACATATGGTGAGCTCAGACGATAAACCCTAGGAATCCGATTGATATTATAGCTCAAACTATGCCTATATATCCGAATGGTTCTTTTTTACCTGAGTAATAGGTTACGATGTGGGAGATAATGCCAAAGCCAGGGAGAATAAGGATATAAACTTCTGGATGTCCGAAGAATCAGAATAGGTGTTGGTAGAGAATAGGGTCACCCCCTCCGGCTGGGTCGAAGAAAGTGGTATTAAGGTTTCGGTCTGTTAGAAGTATTGTGATTCCCGCGGCTAACACTGGAAGTGAAAGGAGTAAGAGAACAGCGGTAATTAATACTGATCAAACGAATAAGGGGGTTTGATATTGTGTTATAGCGGGTGGTTTTATGTTAATGATTGTAGTAATGAAGTTAATTGCACCAAGAATTGAGGACACACCTGCTAAGTGTAGTGAGAAAATAGTTAAGTCTACTGATGCACCGGCATGTGCTAGATTGCCAGCTAATGGGGGGTAAACAGTCCAGCCTGTCCCTGCTCCGGCTTCTACTATTGATGATGCTAGTAATAGAAGAAATGATGGGGGTAAGAGTCAGAAGCTTATGTTGTTTATTCGCGGGAAGGCCATATCTGGTGCTCCAATTATAAGTGGAACAAGTCAGTTGCCGAAGCCGCCAATCATTATTGGTATTACCATGAAGAAAATTATTACGAATGCATGGGCTGTAACGACTACATTATAAATCTGGTCGTCGCCTAATAAGGCACCTGGTTGACCCAGTTCTGCTCGAATTAGGATGCTAAGGGCTGTTCCCACTATTCCTGCTCAAGCCCCAAACAGGAGATAAAGGGTCCCGATGTCTTTGTGATTTGTAGAGAATAATCAGCGATTAATGAACATAGGTAAAATGGCTGAGTAAAGCATTAGACTGTAAATCTAAGCACAGAGGATAAAGCCTCTTTTTACCAAGCCTTAAGGTGATAATCACATCGAATTGCAAATTCGAAGGTGTAGAGAACCTCTCTACTAAGGCTTCTCCCGCCCCCTTTCTGATAGGCGGGAGAAGTAGATTGAAGCCAAATTTTGGTGTTTAGCTGTTAACTAAAAGTATATAGGTTTGAGTCCTATCAGTCTAGCTGAGGATTTAGCTTAATTAAAGCGATTGATTTGCATTCATTAGATGTAAGATGTAGTCTTGCAGTCCTTAACAGAAGTTAAACTTTGTGGGTTTGCTTAGAGCTTTGAAGGCTCCTGGACTGTCTATCCTAAACTTCTGTTATAAAAGTAGGGTGGATAGGGGGAGTATTAGTGTGCTGAGAATTGTTGCGGGAGATAGGATAATATTGTTTTTTGTGTAGATTTGGTGTATAAATATTTTTGAGTTATTATTACTTGGGAATACGGTCAGTGAGGTTGAGTAAATAAGTCGGGTGTAAAAGAATAGATTGATTAAAGCGGTTATTGACATTAATACAGCCAGAGATAGGCTGTTATTTTTTATGAGTTCTGTGATAATGGCTCATTTGGGCAGAAATCCTGTTAGTGGGGGAAGTCCTCCTGTTGATAACAAGATTAATGAAATTATTGGAAGGGCTATGGGTATTTTATTTCATATAAGTGATATGGAGGTAATTGATGTAAATGAGTGGGTGTGGAAGATGAGGAATATGGGGATGGTTATGATGATATAGATTATGAGGTTTAGGGTTATTAATGAGGGGCTGTATGGTAGGATAGAGATTATTCAGCCTATGTGGGCAATGGATGAATAGGCTAGGATTTTTCGTGTTTGTGTTTGGTTAAGTCCGTTCCATGCTCCAATGAGTACTGAGATAATGGCCGATGAGATTATTAGGTTGTTGTTAATTAGTTCATGGAGTTGGAATAAAATAGACAATGGGGCGACTTTTTGTCATGTGAGTAAGATAAGTCCTATATTGAGTTTAATGCCTTGTGTAACTTCTGGCAGTCATGAGTGGAAGGGGGCTAAGCCTAGTTTAATCGCCAGGGAAATAAAAGTTATTGTTGTAATAATTTTATTAGTCTCGGGTTGGAATGTTCATAATCCTAGTTGTTTAAAGTTAATGATAATGGCTAGTAGTAGGATTATTGAGGCGGTCGCTTGCGTAAGAAAGTATTTGGTTGCTGCTTCAGTGGATCGTGGGTTGGAGTTATTAAGTATAAGCGGGATAAGGGCTAGTAAATTCATTTCTAGGCCAACTCATATTACAAATAGGTTGGAGCTTGATATAGTAATTATTGGCCCTGCAATAATGGTTAAGTAAATAATTATAAGTGTGACTGGGTTAATTAGTACGGGAAGGGTTTAAACCAACATTTTCGGGGTATGGGCCCGATAGCTTTATTAGCTGACCTTACTAGAACGGGGTGTAATGGGTAGCACGGAGAATTTTGGATTCTCAGGTATGGGTTCAATTCCTATTGTTCTAGAAATAAGAGGGTTTAAACCTCTATGTTTTACTCTATCAAAGTAACTCTTTTTCAGACATATTTCTAGGTGTAGGGTGGAATACTTGCTATGAAAATTGGGGTGGAGATATGTCATATGCAGAAGGCCAGGGTCAGTGGTAGGAAATTTTTTCATAGAAGATGTATCAACTGATCGTATCGGAATCGTGGGTAGGAGGCTCGGATTCATAGGAATAGGGTGGTTAGGGCTAGTGTTTTTAGTATAAAGTTTATTGTATACAGTTCTGGGTGCATAAGGTCGTGTAGTGGACCTATGAATACAATTGTTGATAGGGCATTTATTAGGATAATATTTATGTACTCGGCTATAAAGAATAAGGCAAAGGGTCCGGCGGCATACTCTACGTTGAAGCCTGAGACTAGTTCTGATTCCCCTTCTGTTAGGTCGAAGGGAGCTCGGTTGGTTTCTGCTAGAGTAGAAATAAATCATATTATGGCTAGGGGTCAAGCTGGAATTAGAAGTCACAAGGGTTCTTGTGTGAGAATAAGGGATTGAATAGAGAAGGAACCATTTATTAAAAGTACTGATAGAAGAATAATTGCTATTGTTACTTCGTATGAGATTGTTTGTGCGACTGCCCGTAGGGCCCCAAATATTGAGTATTTGGAGTTAGATGCTCAGCCTGATCATAGAATAGAGTATACTGAGAGGCTTGATGTGGCTAGGATAAACAGTACTCCTAGGTTTAGATTTACAAGGGAGTGGGGTATTGGGAGGGGGATTCATAGGCTCAGGGCTAGCGAAAGTGATAGTGTTGGGGCAATAATAAATAGGGTTGAGGAAGTGGTTAGGGGGCGAAGGGGTTCTTTAATGAATAGTTTTATAGCGTCTGCGAACGGTTGAAGAATGCCGTAAGGTCCTACGATGTTTGGTCCTTTTCGTAATTGTATATAGCCTAAGATTTTTCGTTCAACTAGAGTGAGGAATGCTATGGCAATCAGTACTGGTACTAAGAGTATTAGGATATTGAGGAAATACACTATTAGGGAGAGGATTTGAACCTCTGGGTACAAGGTTTTAAGTCTTACGCAATTTCCTGGCTCTGCCACCCTAATAAAACCCTTGTCTAGGGTATTGTGGGACAAACTTACTAAGTTGATATAATTTCATGTATTAGTTTTGAGGCGCTTAATTTAAGTAGGCCTCATTTCTCTTGTCCTTTCGTACTGGGAGAAATAGTTAATAGATAGAAACCGACCTGGATTGCTCCGGTCTGAACTCAGATCACGTAGGACTTTAATCGTTGAACAAACGAACCATTAATAGCTGCTGCACCATTGGGATGTCCTGATCCAACATCGAGGTCGTAAACCCTAATTGTCGATATGGACTCTTGAATAGGATTGCGCTGTTATCCCTAGGGTAACTTGGTCCGTTGATCAAATAAATTGGGTCAATTTTGAATTTTATAACTTTGACTTGTGTGTCTTAGTCAAATTCATTCGGAGGTTGATCTATTCTCCGAGGTCACCCCAACCGAAACTACTGGCTTATTTCTTTTTCTTTGGCCCATTAGGGTTATTTATTAGATAGTTAAGCTAGTAAATTAAAGCTCCATAGGGTCTTCTCGTCTTATTATGGAATCCCCGCCTCTTCACGGGGAGGTCAATTTCACTGATTGGAAGTAAGAGACAGTTGAATCCTCGTGGGGCCATTCATTCTAGTCCCCAATTAAGGAACAAGTGATTATGCTACCTTTGCACGGTCAGGATACCGCGGCCGTTGAACTTTTGTCACTGGGCAGGCAGTGCCTCTAATACTGGTTATGCTAGAGGTGATGTTTTTGGTAAACAGGCGGGATTCTTTTTTGCCGAGTTCCTTTTACTTCTTTTAATCTTTCCTTATTGCACTCCTGTGTTGGATTAACATTTGTGGTATAGGTTGGCTTTATTAGTAGAATATATACCTGATGGTGTTAACTAACAATGGTTATCCGGGTTGTTATAGGCTTGTGCTTGGAGAACGATGTTCTTGTTACTCATATTAACAGTATCACATCTATATAATAATAGATTGACCCAATTAGTATTTATAGGAATTCATTATGATTTATGGTATTAAGAAATTATAGTGTTGAGCTTTAACGCTGTCTTTATTGGTGGCTGCTTTTAAGCCAACAATGGTTTGTGGGGGCGTGATTTATTCACTATAAAAGGTTGTTTCCATTCCTAAAGAGCTGTCCCTCTTCAGGCTAACGTTTAAAATTACATTTTGATTAGAATTTCTTATGGTAATCTTAAAGTTGAACTGAAATTCTTTATTGGGTAACCAGCTATCACCAAACTCGATAGGCTTTTCACCTCTACCTAGGAGTCATCCCACTATTTTGCTACATAGACGGGTTGGTCCTTTGTACTGCTCTTAGGTAGCTCGTTTGGTTTCGGGGTATCTAGCTTAAGATCACTTAGTTAGATGTTTTCTAGTTAACTCATTATGCAAAAGGTACAAGGTTTAATCTTTGCTTATTTCTACTTTTAAGTATTCTTTCATCTTTCCCTTGCGGTACTATCTCTATGGCTCCTGATGTGGATTTCTTTCTCCAATACTTTCTTTATTCAAATGGTTTGTTTTATTGAGGCTAATAGTTAGGTTTAGAGGTTGTTAGGGCTAGGCTTAGTTCATGACGTCCATTTGTTGTGGAGTCTTCTGGGTGTAGGCCAGATGCTTTTGTAGTTAAGCTACATCATGTTTATTCCAAGCACACTTTCCAGTATGCTTACCTTGTTACGACTTATCTCCTCTCGTAAAAGTTTGATGAAATTATATATAAGTGTCATTTATTTAGTTTGAGGAGGGTGACGGGCGGTGTGTACGTACTTCATTGCTCAATTCAATTAAGCTCTCTATTCTTAATTTACTACTAAATCCTCCTTTGTCCCTTAATTTCATAAAGGGTATCGTGATGTTCTTAAAAAGAAAATGTAGCCCATTGCTTCCCACCTCATTGGCTACACCTTGACCTAACGTTTTTATGGTAATTCTCTTGCTTACTTTTGTTCCCTTTAGGGTTTGCTGAAGATGGCGGTATATAGGCTGTATTAGCAAGGGGTGGTGAGGTATAACGGGGTTTATCGATTATAGAACAGGCTCCTCTAGATGGATATAAAGTACCGCCAAGTCCTTTGAGTTTTAAGCTGTGGCCAGTAGTTCTCAGGCAAATATTTTTGTTTTAAAATTATTTAGGTTTACGGCTAAGCATAGTGGGGTATCTAATCCCAGTTTGGATCTTAGCTATCGTGTAATAGGTTTGTTAGAATTACTTTCGTCATTGGCCTTAGGTCCAGCGATGAATTTTCACATATTGGATGGGTTTTAATTCTATTTTGAGTATTCCTAGTAACACGTTTTACGCCGGGAGTAGTTAATTTGGGTTAATCGTATGACCGCGGTGGCTGGCACGAAATTTACCAACCCTTAAAGAGGCATGGCTTAGTCAAACTTTCGTTCATTGCTTAATTTTTATCACTGCTGAGTCCCGTGGGGGTGTGGCTGGGCAAGGCGTCTTTAGCTATTAGAATGTACTTGATGCCCTCTCCTGGGAGTTACATTTAACTCTGTGGGATTTGACACTGGTTTATGGAGATTTGCATGTGTAATTCTACCTCTAACTAACTATAAGGCCAGGACCAAACCTTTTGATGTTTATGGGATGCTTGCATCCATCTAAGCATTTTCAGTGCTTTGCTTTAATAAGCTACATTAAC